ATAGCTGCCAAAAAGCATAAGCCCGAAAACACAATATGTGCCCCAGCTACACCTTCGTAACTCCAAATCCCCGGATTCGTTACAGTCCCTCCTGTGATACTCCAACCTCCCCATGAATTGGTTATTCCTAAACGAGTCATGAAAGGTATAACAAACATACCTTGTCTCCACATTGGATCAAGAACAGGGTCAGAAGGATCAAAAACTGCTAATTCATACAGAGCCATCGAACCTGCCCAACCAGCAACCAGAGCTGTATGCATTATATGAACGGAAAGCAACCGACCGGGATCATTCAATACAACGGTATGAACACGATACCAAGGTAAACCCATGGAAAATACCTCTTTATCAAAGATAAATAGACACTACGTAACTTTATTGCATTGGAAAAGCTATACTATGACTATCCTATGGACCCTGAAATAATCCCCTGAACAGGGGTTACTATTTGTTCTATTTTATTGGTAATAATGAAACAATTCTGTTCGTAGGAACAAAGAGAAGCAGATTTATTCTATACCCGATAAGTACCAATACGCAATGGGGGTTGATACCATTTTCTATCAGTAAATGTGTCCTTCCTTATTCCTCATTATAAGGCCCTATTCGTCAAAATTTTGCTTTATTTCTTCTTTTGTCTTTCTTTATGAATTTTTCTAATCTATGGATAAAATAAATACGATAAAACCAATATTATAAAGACAATAAAATAATGTTGTTACGTTTCCACATCAAAGTGAAATATAGTACTTAGTTCTTTTTTCTTTCAATTAATGCCTATTGGTGTTCCAAAAGTACCTTTCCGAAGTCCTGGAGAGGAAGATGCATCTTGGGTTGACGTATAGTGCGACTTGTCAGATATATTGGGTCATATGGGATTTCCCCGTTCTCTCCCCCGATCGAGATATCCTCTGTTTCGCCCAAGAAAGGTAAATTGAATCATCAAAAATTTGGAGCGTGAAGCGCAATTAGATCCATTGTTTGGGGGGATTCACATTACTATTATCAATTAGAATAATTTATGGTTGGCTTGGTTGGACTAAAAAATGAAGTATCCAGGCTCCGTTTAGAAAAAACCCAATTGGTACTATATCTATGATTACTACTTGTATCATAAATAATTCCTGTTTGGTATTTGTCAAGAGATCCTATTTGTCAAGCGAGGGAATCTCAAACTAAATACTTGGTGAAAGGTATGAAATGAATTGAAAAAAAAAGAAAGTCATAACAAAAAGAAATGGTAATGGGAAGATTTGTCCTATATGTGCAAATCAAAATCGGGCGGATCTTTACCCGGAGTAGAGCATAAACCTAAAAAGATGAAAGAGACCCATTCAGGAACAAGAAAATACCATCGTGATTTGGATTGAATCTCGATGAAACAATACATCAATGAGAAGTTAATTCGATAAGTTTAGTGACTTTTTTTTTCTATTATAAGGAAGAAAGAAGTTCAAATTCGTCTTTATTGAAAAATCGAAGAAAAAGTCCTTTCATTAGAAGTCAGAAAAACCCTGTTATGAAAAAAGAATAGGAACAAAGAAAGAGGACTTGAATCTATACATTGATTCTTTTTTTTCGCAATTTTTTTTTGAACCGTATGCGTCAAAAGGTGCATGTACGGTTCCTAAGGGATACAATTTTACCCTAATCAACCGACTTTATCGAGAAAGATTACTTTTTTTAAGCCAAGAAGTTGATAGCGAGATCTCGAATCAACTTATTGGTCTTATGGTATATCTCAGTATCGAGGATGATACCAAAGATCTGTATTTGTTTATAAACTCTCCTGGTGGATGGGTAATACCTGGAGTAGCTATTTACGATACTATGCAATTTGTGCGACCAGATGTCCATACAATATGCATGGGATTAGCCGCGTCAATGGGATCTTTTATCTTGGTTGGAGGAGAAATTACCAAACGTCTAGCATTCCCTCACGCTTGGCGCCAATGAGGTTTTTTTTATTTGAGAGAAAAAAGAAGACTATGCCTTCGCCATATGAATATTAAGTAATAATAGCATGGCACTTCGAATTTGATATGCAAAATTTTTGTATTGTTTTTTTTTTTCAAAAGATTCGATTATGTATCGAGAGAGTAGTATGAGATAAAAGGTTTTCCGATTTTTCTTATCTATCGGGAGTCCAGTTCAGCGTCACAAACTTTTTTGTTTTCACACCGAAGGGCTCTTAACAATATTTATGTTATAAAAAAAAAGAGGGCGAAAAAAAAACAAGATTTTTCCTTATTTGATTGGATCAAAAAGAAACTTTGGGATTGCTGAATCAAAGACAAAAAAATAATTTTATCAATTTAAAAATAGAAAGCAACGGAGCCATCATAGTATTTTTTAACTCCTCTGAAAGGAAGGGTGGCAATTTGATCATTTATCCATCTGGGTCTGATAGATTCTATTTTTCTCTTTCTTCAATGGAAGGTAAGGGTCAATTTTATTGTAGAGCCGTATGCAATGCACAAAAGATAATGCCCGTACG